GGGTGGCTCAAGATAATTTACTTGGGGAACATAATATATACATATACCGGTATATATGATCCAGAGTAGGAGCAAGAGAGATGTACGATATTAGGGAATTGTAAAAAAGTGAAAGAGATCTAATCTAAAAGATCTTTTTCCTAGGATTCCCGCATTTATTCATACCTCTCCAATCGATATTCTACTATTTCTATTTGTTCAGTCAATTACGATTCATAATTTGAATAACAATTGTTATCTGTTTCCGACGTGCGCCTAAACAAACAAACAAAAAGAAAAACGATGTTCTATAGAATCATTTCCATTTCATTTGATTTCATCGAATTCAACGATTGACCAAAATCGTCATTAATTGCAATTGCAATTCAATTGCATCAATCCAATTTTGCATTGATATGTAATGATTCGGGGGATGATGACTCCGTTTGTTTATATCCATGCGGATGCGATGCGAATAATGATAAAGAATATGTAATGGCTATAAGCCAATCCTGTGTATGTTTCGAAGAATGATTCTAGAATCCGATTCAATAGAAGATGTGGGTGGTTTACGTTATGGAAGAAAGGCATGTATATGTGATATTAGATATTTACTAGTTATATATGGACTATCCATATATTCCATCCCACTCCATTTAGATGGATTTCACTTCAATACAAGTCCTTACGTTTCATCTGTGACTGTGGGTTGAATGGATAAACAGATGAAGTTAAGCATATGAAGAGAAAGGGCGAAGAATTGAAAGAATGGTTCGGAACAAAGAAATGGAAGAACTGGAACCGTATGGATTTACAAAGACTCCACGGATAGGGACTAAAAACGAGATATCAAAATAGTCCTGATGATTCAGTAATATCATTACTTCAATTTGGAGTTCTTAGTTACTTTGACCGGATGGATCTTAGTGAGGGAACAATAAGTTAAGTAATAATTCATTGGTTGAATGTATCATTAACCATTTCTTATTCTTCATTTTGGTGCGAGGAACTTACCATGAATCCACTGATTTCTGCCGCTTCCGTTATTGCTGCTGGATTGGCCGTAGGGCTTGCTTCTATTGGACCCGGAGTTGGTCAAGGTACTGCTGCGGGCCAAGCCGTAGAAGGTATCGCGAGACAACCGGAAGCAGAGGGTAAAATACGAGGTACTTTATTGCTTAGTCTGGCTTTTATGGAAGCTTTAACAATTTATGGGCTGGTCGTGGCATTAGCGCTTTTATTTGCGAATCCTTTTGTTTAGTCCTATAAACGTGACAAATACTTCTTTTCTTATTTTATTGCCGTCGACTTGCCGCTTGCTTTGCTTCTTCGAATTCTACCAAAACTTCACTTCTACAATCATTTCTTTGTTGAGACAATACCCCCGACTGATTTGAGGATGAGGAATTAGTAGAGTAGATCCACTCGCTTTCTTCCTTCCCGTCCTTAATTTAATTTAATAGAAACCTTTTTTTTTGAACTTTTAGTAAGTGTTGCAACAAACGAGGTATTTCGAAATTGACATGAAACCTGGGACCTAATAAGTATTAGGAAACTTCAATAAAAAAAGGGGTACGAAGTGATACAAAAAGAACTCTGTTCTATTTTTTTAGTCCTATCTATAAGAGGAGAGCATATGAAAAATGTAACCGATTCTTTCGTTTATTTGGGTTACTGGTCATCCGCCGGGAGTTTCGGGTTTAATACCGATATTTTAGCAACAAATCTAATAAATCTAAGTGTAGTGCTTGGTGTATTGATCTTTTTTGGAAAGGGAGTGTGTGCGAGTTGTGTATTTCAAGAATAGGCCGGATCCAACCGGCTGCACTTTCTTTTTTTTTTAATAGGAAAGAAGGGTGCATGATCTCGACGAATTACTTCTGAATAAATTCAGAAATCATATGTAAGAACCATAGCATTTCGTGACTCATTGGTAAATCAACTTTGATTCTCTATCAACCAATAATGTGGTACCCTTAACATGGTTAAAGCTAAACCGGCTGAAGTCCAGGCACAACATAGTACTCTTTCTACTACTACGTTAGTACGGAGATGGTTTCAAAATGAATAGTTGGCAATTTATCTGATATAGAACACTCATATCGATAAAATCATTTGAACCATTTACTGGAAGGGTGTCTTGCCCTTTTTTTATCCAATGCTGAATCGACGACCTATGTATCAAATTAGAAGAATTTTTTGGATTTGAAGAAAAAAAAAAAAGAAACAACTTTGCTGACAATTACATATTTTTTTTGTCTGGTCGGAAGAGCCCTCCGAATATTCTGATCTTGTATCAGTTTCAATATCTTGGAATACAAACAGAGAAAGGAAAAGAGGGTAGGCTCATTACCTTAAAAGATATGGGAATGGCCCATAAGTAACTGAGCGTGAGAGCCAAATGAATCGAAAGATTCATGTTTGGTTCGGGAAGAGATCATGGAAGTGAAGTTGTGAATGAATGGGAAGATAATCTACTTTCATTAAGTGATTTATTAGATAATCGAAAACAGAGGATCTT